AACCCTTTTCGCTCCGCTTAGCCCTACCCCCCCCTAGGGGTATTTTAGTGATAGGTTCTATAGGAACTGGACGATCCTATTTGGTCAAATACCTAGCGACAAACTCCTATGTTCCTTTCATTACAGTATTTCTGAACAAGTTCCTGGATAACAAGCCTAAGGGTTTTCTTATTGATGATAGTGACGATAGTGACGATATTGATGATAGTGACGATAGTGACCGTGACCTTGATATGGAGCTGGAGCTTCTAACTATGATGAATACGCTAACTATGGATATGATGCCGGAAATAGACCGATTTTATATCACCTTTCAATTCGAATTAGCAAAAGCAATGTCTCCTTGCATAATATGGATTCCAAACATTCATGATCTGGATGTGAATGAGTCGAATTACTTGTCCCTCGGTCTTTTAGTGAACTATCTCTCCAGGGATTATGAAAGATGTTCCACTAGAAATCTTCTTGTTATTGCTTCGAGTCATATTCCCCAAAAAGTAGATCCATCTCTAATGGCTCCGAATAAATTAAATACATGCATTAAGATACGAAGACTTCTTATTCCACAACAACGAAAACACTTTTTCACTCTTTCATATACTAGGGGATTTCACTTGGAAAAGAAAATGTTTCATACTAATGGATTCGGGTCCACAACGATGGGTTCCAATGTACGAGATCTTGTAGCACTTACCAATGAAGCCCTATCGATTAGTATTATACAAAAAAAATCCATTATAGACACTAATATAATTAGATCTGTTCTTCATAGACAAATTTGGGATTTGCGATCTCAGGTAAGATCGGTTCAGGATCATGGGATCCTTTTCTACCAGATAGGAAGGGCTGTTTCACAAAACGTACTTCTAAGTAATTGCCCCATAGATCCTATATCTATCTATATGAAGAAGAAATCATGTAACGGAGGGGATTCTTATTTGTACAAATGGTACTTCGAACTTGGAACGAGTATGAAGAAATTAACGATACTTCTTTATCTTTTGAGTTGTTCTGCCGGATTGATCGCTCAAGACCTTTGGTCTCTACCCGTACCTGATGAAAAAAATGGGATCACTTCTTATGGACTCGTTGAGAATAATTCTGATCTAGTTCATGGCCTATTAGAAGTAGAAGGCGCTCTGGTGGGATCCTCGCGGACAGAAAAAGATTGTGGTCAGTTTGATAATGATCGAGTGACATTGCTTCTTCGGTCCGAACCAAGGAATCCCTTCAATATGATTCAAAATGGATCTTATTCTATCGTTGATCAGAGATTTCTCTATGAAAAATATGAATCGGAGTTTGAAGAAGGGGGGGGAGTCCTTGACCCGCAACAGATAGAGGAGGATTTTTTCAATCACATAGTTTGGGCTCCTAGAATATGGCGCTCTTGGGGCTTTCTATTTGATTGTATTGAAAGGCCCAATGAATTGGGATTTCCCTATTGGGCCAGGTCATTTTGGGACAAGCGGATCATTTATGATGAAGAGGATGGGCTTCAAGAGAATGATTCAGAGTTCTTGCAGGGTGGAACCATGCAGTACCAGACACGAGATAGATCTTCCAAAGAACAAGGTTTTTTTCGAATAAGCCAATTCATTTGGGACCCTGCGGATCCACTCTTTTTCCTATTCAAAGATCAGCCTTTTGTCTCTGTGTTTTCACATCAACAATTCTTTGCAGATGAAGAGATGTTAAGGGGACTTCTTACTTCCCAAACAGATCTTCCTACATCTATATATAAACACTGGTTTATCAAGAATACGCAAGAAAAGCATTTTGAATTGTTGATTCATTGCCAGAGATGGCTTAGAACCAATAGTTCATTATCTAATGGATTTTTCCGTTCTAATACTCTATTTGAAAGTTATCAATATTTATCAAATCTGTTCCTATCTAACGAAACGCTATTGGATCAAATGACAAAGACATTGTTGAGAAAAAGATGGCTTTTCCCAGATGAGATGGTTGTTGCTATCTGTTCCAATAACGAATCATTGGTTTAATTGAATAACTAAAAAAATAGATAGACCTTTCTTTCTCTTTGCCTCAGGTCGATGGATCTTCTCAATTGAAAGATCCCCTATATCGATAATACACATTCCAGTTGACCTAGCCTAATTCTAATTATTTTGTTCCGAAGCAAAGAGATCCACAGGGCAGTTTGTCCTATTCAGATATTCACAACCAAGAAGTATTGAATTCTCTTTCTTTTCGGATAGGCCCTGAAGGGAGAAGGAAGGTTGGAATGCCAACAGGCGTCTATTATTGAATTCACCCGACCCGAAAGTACAGTATCCATTTTGGGAACGTCCGGTGCCAAAGTCATTGAATGGGTAAGTCGCCAATCCCTAAAACGGACTATGTAATGTACTTTATCCGCTGGGTTACGAGTGGGTACTTTACCAGAGGTTTTTATTGTATCAATCTACCCCTGTGTGATTCTTGTTGAAGCATATACTCGGGGAGGGTGCAGGGCGGACGATTTCAAAACGGATTA